GGATTATTTTCTTCTCGAGATCTTTTACTTTTTTTTCTCATGTGGGAGTTAGAATTAATTCCTGTTTATCTACTTGTAGCCATGTGGGGAGGAAAAAAACGTCTGTATTCGGCTACAAAATTTATTTTGTACACGGCAGGGGGTTCTATTTTTCTTTTAATGGGAGTTCTGGGCGTCGGTTTATATAGTTCTACTGAACCAATATTAAATTTTGAAATATTGGCTAATCAGTCCTACCCTGTGGCTTTGGAAATATTATTTTATATTGGATTTTTTCTTGCTTTTGCTGTCAAATTACCAATCATACCCCTACATACCTGGTTACCAGATACCCACGGAGAAGCGCATTATAGTACTTGTATGCTTCTAGCCGGAATCTTATTAAAAATGGGAGCGTATGGATTAGTTCGAATCAATATGGAATTATTTCCTCATGCTCATTCTCTATTTTCTCCTTGGTTAATAATAGTGGGCGCAGTACAAATAATCTATGCAGCTTCAACATCTCTTGGTCAACGAAATTTAAAAAAAAGAATAGCCTATTCCTCTGTATCTCATATGGGTTTTATAATTATAGGAATTGGTTCTATCACAGATATGGGACTCAACGGAGCCCTTTTACAAATAATCTCTCATGGATTTATCGGTGCTGCGCTTTTTTTCTTGGCTGGAACAACTTATGATAGAATACGTCTTCTTTATCTTGACGAAATGGGTGGAATAGCTATCCCAATGCCAAAAATGTTCACGATATTCAGTAGCTTTTCGATGGCCTCCCTCGCATTACCAGGTATGAGTGGTTTTGTTGCCGAATTAATAGTCTTTTTTGGACTAATTACTAGTCCAAAATTTCTTTTAATGACAAAAATCCTAATTACTTTTGTAATGGCAATTGGAATTATATTAACCCCTATTTATTTATTATCTATGTTACGCCAGATGTTCTATGGATACAAGATATTTAATGGCCCAAACTTTTATTTTTTTGATTCTGGGCCGCGAGAGTTATTTCTTTCGATCTCCTTTTTTTTACCCGTACTAGGTATTGGTATGTACCCCGATTTCGTTCTTTCACTATCAGTTGAAAAGGTTGAAGTTATCCTATCTAATTCTTTTTTTAGATAGTTTTTTTATAAATAAAAAATGAAAAAAATCTTATCATTTATAAAAAGGTTCGTTGTACAATGACAAAAAGAACGCTTTTTCTTCTCTTGTGTTAAGTAAAAAAACTTTGTGTGAACTAGGGAGAGCCTCGCGAATCAAAGTAACGGGTCTCTCCCTAGTTCACACAAAGTTTGATATGCGTTATATGCTTTTCTATTCCTATTGGTAAGTGGTAAGAACTCCTTTTTGAATTTAATTAGATGTTAATGTAAATGAACCATAACTATGTAATCCTATTCCTAATAGATTTACTCCAAAATAGCATATCCAAATTATAAGAAATCCAATAAACGCTACAATTGCTGAATTTGTACCCTTCAATTTTAGATTTGTTTGAGTATGTAAATAAATTGCAAATATGATCCAAGTAATAAAAGCCCAAGTTTCTTTTGGGTCCCAACTCCAATAGGACCCCCATGCTTCATTAGCCCATACTGCTCCAGAAAGAATTCCTATCGTTAAAAAGAGAAATCCTAGACTAATAACCCGATAACTCCAATAATCCAATTGTTGAATCAATTGCGACTTATAATAATTCCTTGGAGAAAAAAAAGAAGTTTTTTTTAAAATATTTTTTTCTTCATTCATGTATTCGACTTTATCAAGGAAAAATGACTTATTTAAATTTAATAAATGATTACTCGTAGAAAAAAATTTTCTATTTTTTCGAACTGTAATGACTAGAAGTGATACTGATAATAATGATCCACATAAAAGGGCCACATATCCCAATATCATCATACTTACGTGCATTATTAACCACTCGGATTGAAGAGCAGGTACTAATATAGTGGATTCGTGTATTTCAGTTAAAAGGCCTGAGGTAGCAAAGCCCTGGGAAAAAATAGCACTTGGACCTATTATTGTGCTTAGAATATTTTGATTTTTTTTGAAATACGGAACTATATAAATAAAGGAAAAACTCCATGAAAGAAAGATTAACGATTCATTTAAATTACTTAGTGGAAAATGTTTCGAATAAATCCAACGAGAAATTAATAATCCTGTTATACACAAAAAAGTCGTTATCATGCCCTTTTCGGATGAATCATATAGTTTTACGATTTCATCGACAAAAAAGGTTATCAAATGAATTGTAATTAGAATTGAAACAGTCGAAAAAGAAATATGAGTTAATATATGCTCTAAAGTTGAAAATATCATAAAAAGAGTTCCTTAATTATAAAATCGAAATCGGCAATTGAATTCATTATTCATTATAGGATCTATTTTCTTTTTTTAGGAAATGACATGCCGCCACTCGGACTCGAACCGAGATGCTCTAGCACTGCTTCCTAAGAGCAGCGTGTCTACCAATTTCACCATAGCGGCTTGTCTTGACCTCATAATAGCCTATAAATAAGCAATCGTCTAGATTTAAGAATTCAATTGGGTGCAATATTTTCAGGAAAGATTCAAATCAATGAATAAAATCTGTTCAAATATGTCCTTGAACGTTCATTATTTTAGTTTAGGGTTTTAGTTTTATTGTGTATTTGAGAATCTTCTTTACTTGAATTCTTGTAAAACCAAAAAGTCTTACTATCCATTAAGGGATAGAACCTTTCCTCTAAAAAACATTTTTTAAATTAAATGTTTTTGATTTATTTAATTTTAAAAAGTACAACCAAAAAATAAGTTTTATCAATGAACAAAAAACCTATTTTAGATTATTCAAAATTCACACATATTTATCCATAAAATTTACACTAAGTGTTTTTGCGTGAATTGATGGCCAGAGATATATGGGCTCTATTCTATATAAGAATTTACAGAAAATCCAAAAGAAAAGTAAGAAAGTTGTGCAAAAAAAAATCTTTTTATAGTACAAATAAGTTGCTGGGGGAAATAAGACTCCTATTCTGGAAAGAAAATATATTAAAAAGAAAGTGAGTATCTTGTGTTTTTTTGTTAAAAAAAAAAGACTTTGTTTAAATTCGGTTTAAAGTAAAAGTAAAACAGAAGAATTCCATTTCCTATGAATTAATTCAACAGGAAATGGAATTTGAGAATTGTCTTTTTGAAACGGAAGAATTTAATTTTTAAGTCAGGTCAATTTAGATTTTTATAAGGTGTTCTGTTTTATTTCTTAATAACTTATTTTTTTATTTTATTTGTTTGTCGCACAAAAAAACTTTTTGAAATCCCGGTAGAAAGAGATTTCCCTAAAGAAAACGCTTTTAACGCTGACCAATAGCCTTTCCTTTTCCAAAAAGTTTTACGAATACGCTTTTTTGATGCAGAAGTACGTTTTTTTGGAACTGCCATTTAAATAAAAATTAAGAGATTACTCATTGGTATAGCTGGATGTGAAAGACATCTATTGTTTAAAAAAATCTGCGCTTTTCTAGATAATTTTTTTTCTAAAATTCTAAAAGAATGGAATATGAACGATATGGTAAAATCGCATAAAATTTTTCTAAAAAATAAAAAACAAGAAGAATATTTTTAGTAACTTGTCAAAATTTGACTTGCATTTTCAAATTCAAAGGAGACTCATAATTAATCTTTGTCTTTTATATGATTTGACCAATTGTAACTTCTTGATTTGAATATTTGAAATATTTAGAAGAAATTCAGAAAGAGAAAGAATAAGTAAAAAGAAAGAAAAATTTTTCATTTTTATATTTAAGTTAGGTTAAGCTTAGTGCATATTTTCATTTTTTTATTGACTCCTTTCAAAAGAAGTAAGGTCCGATAAATCGGAAAAATTTAATTACGAATTTCAATTTTTTTATGCAACAGACATATCAATATGGGTGGATTTTACCTTTTGTTCCACTTCCAATTCCTATGTTAATAGGAGTGGGACTTCTTCTTTTTCCGACAGCAACGAAAAATCTTCGTCGTATGTGGGCTTTTCCAAGTATCTTATTGTTAAGTATAGTCATGATTTTTTCAATTAATCTGTCTATTCAGCAAATAAATAGCAGTTCTATCCACCAATATGTATGGTCTTGGACACTCGATAATGATTTTTCTTTAGAATTTGGCTGCTTGATCGATCCACTTACTTCTATTATGTCAATGTTAATCACTACTGTTGGAATCATGGTTCTTATTTATAGTGATAATTATATGGCTCACGATCAAGGATACTTGAGATTTTTTGCTTATATGAGTTTTTTCAGTACTTCCATGTTGGGATTAGTTACTAGTTCAAATTTGATACAAATTTATTTTTTTTGGGAATTAGTTGGAATGTGTTCCTATCTATTAATAGGGTTTTGGTTTACGCGACCTCCTGCAGCAAATGCTTGTCAAAAAGCATTTGTAACTAATCGTGTAGGGGATTTTGGTTTATTATTAGGAATTTTAGGGTTTTATTGTATAACAGGTAGTTTTGAATTTCAGGATTTATTCGAAATACTCAATAACTTGATTTATAATAATGAAGTCAACTTTTCCTTTGTTATTTTGTGTGCTGCTTTATTATTTACCGGTGCAGTTGCTAAATCTGCACAATTTCCCCTTCATGTGTGGTTACCCGATGCTATGGAGGGACCCACTCCTATTTCGGCTCTTATACACGCTGCTACTATGGTAGCAGCGGGGATCTTTCTTGTAGCTCGCCTTCTCCCTCTTTTCATGGTTATACCCTATATAATGAATTTAATCTCATTGATAGGCATAATCACATTATTATTAGGAGCTACTTTAGCTCTTGCTCAAAAAGACATTAAAAGGGGTTTAGCCTATTCGACAATGTCTCAATTGGGTTATATGATGTTAGCTCTAGGAATGGGGTCTTATCGAAGTGCTTTATTTCATTTGATTACTCATGCTTATTCCAAAGCATTATTATTTTTAGGGTCTGGGTCCATTATTCATTCAAT